CGCTTTCTTTAAAATATCATGAACAGTTCCTGTAGGTTGAGCACCCTTTTCAAGGAAATATAGAATAGCAGGAACATTTAAATAAGTTTGATTCTTTATCGGATCATAAAAACCCATTTTACGAAGATCTCTTCCCTCTCTTCGGGATCGAACATCAATTGCAACGATTTGATAGGTGGCTCATCGGGATAGATGTAGATGAACAACCCCCCCTAGAAACGTATAAGAAGTTTTCTCTTCGTACGGCTCGAGAAAAATGATTTATGTCTATATAGAACATAAAATCATCAAATCAATTAGACTTTTATTTCAGTTTTTTCGGGAAAAAAGAAAAATCATTCGTACTCATAACTCAAGTTGGATAACTCTCAAATAGCTCAAAGAAAATCCTCGGGCATTTCATTTATTGAGTGGTCTCGAACTCCTTTTTTGTCTCGTTTAGAATCTATTTTGATTGTTGATTTTTCATTCTGATCTAATTGTTGAGACAATTCCAAAGGGTATTTCCTTGTTCCAGGATCCTTTCTTTATCTTTACTTTGAATCATTGGGTTTAGACATTACTTCGGGAATCCTTAATCGTTTCAAAATGGTAGCAACATACCCTTTTTGTGATTTCTTTTTTTCTATGAAAGAATCATAGAATAGAGCGATTAATTCCTGTGCGCTACACTTTTGATCAAAAGAATTTTACTTTAACCAACTCCAACAAAACAAACTTTACGTTATGAATTGGAGTCTTTTGATTTCTATATTGAAGATATACTTTACGAAGTTGTTCCAACTTATTGATTGGCACTAACCCTAGATCCTTGCCCCTGATAAATTAATCAATAATTTTTACTCGAGCTCCATGATGTACTATTTATATTACAACCCAACAAATAGGGGGTGAAACAGAAAAACAGAACAAAGGATGTCGAATCGAGAGCACCTTTATTACTCTATAAAATGGTGGATGAAAGAATCCACAGCCAATTATGTCCTTCAAGTCGCACGTTGCTTTCTACCACATCGTTTCAAACGAAGTTTTACCATAACATTCCTCGAATTTGGAATCAGTATGTAATTGATTCAATTATAGAATCATGAATAGTCATTGGTTCAGTCAATACATAGTAATTTATAATTCATATTATAGATGTATTTTTCTTTTTCTGAAGAAGTATCAACAAGAATTGAACTAAAATCTCATATTTTTTTAGTATATGAATCCACAACTTTTTTGAATAACACGGGAAAATGGACTCTTTTTGAATCTGAATCTTTGAGTGACTCACCCAACAGGATAGATTCACCAACCTCACACTTCGTCAAGTACCGAAAACTTATAAATAAGAAATCATTAAAAATATGGAATTGAAAAAAAAATTCTTACGTCGCCATCATTATTTGAATAATATTTTACAGTAAATATCGCATTTGATCATCATATTCGAAATAAATCCCGTTTCTTTTTTTGTAGAGTAGATAAAAAACGGGTATGGTATGTAAGAAAGAGAAGATTTAGGTCCTTATTCTTTCAATTGATAAATCCTATTCAAAGGATAAGATAAGCATTTAGTCTACGTATTTTATTTATGATTCGACGATTTTTCCATAAAATAAAGTGACTAGAAACATGTATAAATCCCCCCCCCCCCCTACTTCGCTTGTTACAGAGATTGACCATTTTTCTCATCATATTATAGCCAAAGACGGAATGCTTAAAAAAGAGGGGGTTCAAGTAAACTACATTTGTTACATATGTAATTTACTTGAATCTGAGATTCGAATAGATACGGATAATAGAATTTATACCCTCCATTACTTATCTACTCCCCCAATTCTATAATAAATCAAAAAAGAATCCTCCTTTACGGGATGCTAGGCGAGGTAGTCTCGGCATAAAGACAAAGCGCTTCAGATTACTTATGTCGCTGTTCCTATTTTTTTTTATTTCATCCTAACTTAATACCATTTGATTGAATTTTAATTCAATTAGTATCAAGAAACCCCTGAATTAATAATGGGGCTAATTTAGGAAATAGAAAAGGGAAATTTTGGAATATGGAGGGTTTTCTTTCGTATTTTGATTTAGAATACATCATTGAAAATTCAAATAGATCTATTATGGTTTTTCTATTTTCTAAGTAATTAACTTACTTGAATATGAAGTGAGGGAGGGGTATAATCATATGCGGAAAAGCCCGTCCGGATTCCATTTGTAAAAAGATATGATTCAGAATTACAAAATGAGAAAAAAGAATACTCTATCCAATATTACACTCATAAACAGAAGATTATTCAAAAAAGCAATCTGCATTTCGATATAATTTCTAATTAGAATGCGTATACTCTGGGACGGAAGGATTCGAACCTCCGAATAGCGGGACCAAAACCCGTTGCCTTACCACTTGGCTACGCCCCATTTCAACTTCTATTCTGCATTAATAAACACTAATATTGGTCTTGGTTGTTCGTCAATTCTAGTCCAAATATCAATCGAATAGATTCGATTTTTAATAGGATTTTGAGATGTGTATAAATTATAGAAGGAAATTAAATTTATTGATCATTACATATAATTTCATTAAGATAGTATATTGTATGAAAGTATGATTTGATTTCTTTTATTCTCTTTTGAGAATTGAAAGATTTTTGGTTGGGTGGGTTTAAAGAATAAAAAAGGATTTTTTTGTCTACTTTACTTTTTTCATTTTTCCCTTATATCAATAACTCAATCAAAATGCAATTATCTCCAAGAACAAAACCCTTGTTATGCTTAATATTCTTAGTTTGATCAGTATCTGTCTTAACTCCGCCCCTTATTCGAGTAGTTTTTTCTTCGCTAAATTACCCGAGGCCTACGCCTTTTTAAATCCAATTGTAGATGTTATGCCAGTCATACCCCTGTTCTTTTTTCTCTTAGCCTTTGTTTGGCAAGCTGCTGTAAGTTTTCGATGAGATCGTTACTATAATACTGTCCTAGAAAAATTCATGATTTTTCTCAAAAAAAAGCTAACAATTAATAAAATCAAATAAGTCTTGCGGTATGAATCCTCGAGTCAAATATGAAAATTCGTGGCTATCCACGAGAAATCTGGATCAGCTCGTTCTGACTCTTTTCTAGCGCAAGACCCTATATGGTTTCCCCCACAATTATATAAGAAAATTTTGGTAATGAAAGACTTTATATTACAAATACAAATGCATTTCTGAATTTTTTTTTATTTCTAGAAACCACTTCATTTTCATTATCTTGGTGTCAAAATAGAAGATGCGGTATAAAATAAAAACGGAGAATCTATTCTCTTTTTCCCCAAAAATGATCTTGGAGATTGTGTAATGCTTACTCTCAAACTCTTCGTTTACACAGTAGTGATATTCTTTGTTTCTCTCTTCATCTTCGGATTCCTATCAAACGATCCAGGACGTAATCCTGGACGTGAAGACTAAAAAAATAGAAAAAGGGTTTCCTTGTTTGATTTTGAAATTTTCTTAGGATTTTATCTATTCCACACCTTTAACTAGGAAAAAATCACAAGAGTCTGATAAATGCGAAAGATAAATAAAATATCAAATCAAGTCATCAACGGAAGCGGAAAGAGAGGGATTCGAACCCTCGGTACGAATAATTCGTACAACGGATTAGCAATCCGACGCTTTAGTCCACTCAGCCATCTCTCCCAATTGAAAAAGCTATATTACATTACACATAAAGTAAGGATTAAAAAAAGGTATTTCTTTAGATCTTCTCTCTTTATTATATAGATATATAAAACTTTTATCAGCAATATCAAATAAGGACTCGAAAGAAAAAGAAATATTTCCAATATAAAAAGAAAGAATACTTCTTTGATTTCGTCCGAAAGGGCCGTTTTTCTTCTCACGGCCTGGCCGGGTCAGTACCTAGCCGGGCCTTTTTGTTTTGTTTCAATGAATCATAATCATAGATAAAATGATTTGAAACAAAAATTCTTGTTATTGAAGCAACAACACCCAAAAGTAAGGGCTGTTTTATTTCCATTCTGGAATCAAAGTATTATTTCTTATCTTATTATTTTATTCTTTACTTTCATTTTAATATAATACTAGATTCGAATAAAAACCGAACTTATGGCTATGGATTCTTTTTTTATGTTATAACTTAAGTGATTTTGTTGAGCCGTATTTATTTGCCAAAACTCCTCCACCAACAGACAAGATCGAACTTGTTATTTAAATGAGCCCCTCTTAATCTCGTTAAGTTCCCTGACGAAACACCTAATTCTCATGATTATTTCTTGATTATGCTTTTTTGCTTTGTTCGACAAAAGGTCTATTTATATACAATAATCGCATTATAGCGGGTATAGTTTAGTGGTAAAAGTGTGATTCGTTCTATTCACCCCTTATTATAGTTAAGGGGTCCTTCGGTTTGATTCCTATTCCGATGAAAAACTGTATTTCTTAAAAGGATTAAATCCTTTACCTCTCAACGACAGATTCGAGGAAAAATATACATTCTCGTGATTTTTATCCAAGAGTCCATTATGAGTTGAAAGATCGGATTATGAAATTACGAAACATAATTTTTGAAAAATTGGATCAATACTTCCAGTTGAATGAGTATAAGTAAGGAATCTATGGATGAAGATAGAAAGGTGAATTTTTTTCTAATCGTAACTAAATCTTCAATTTTGGATTTATAAAAGAGAGATTGAAACAAAATAGCTATTAAATGATGGCTTTGGTTTACTAGAGACATCAACATATTCATATTCTATTTTATATTGTTTTAGCTCGGTAGAAAGAAAATGCTTTTCCTTAGGATTCTCTCAAATAGAAATAGAGAACGAAGTAACTAGAAAGATTGTTATAATCCTCTTCCCTTTCTAGAGGGATCATCTAGAAAGCAAGTTGTTTTGAATGCATTCAGACAGAAAAGCTGACATAGATGTTATGGGACAAATTTTTTCAGTCACGTTTTGGAATTTATACATCTTCCATAAAGGAGCCGAATGAAATAAAAGTTTCATG